TTTCGTCTATTTTGTATCGTTTTGGCGGCATGGCCGAGTGGTAAGGCGGAGGACTGCAAATCCTTTTTCCCCAGTTCAAATCCGGGTGTCGCCTGATTCGAATTAACAAAAGACTTGAAACGCCTTATCAACTGCTATAACCTATAATTCAATTCGTCGGATCCTTCTCCAGCTTAAGAGATGGAGAAAAAGGGTCTCTTAATACATACTTGATTCTAAGTATCTGGGGGTTCGAAATTCTTGTGTCTAGGATTCAAGGAAAGATTTGAGTAAGTATAAGGAGTGGAAGGGCTACCGAGACCTCCCCATTCCTATTGGAGTGGTTACTGACTGGGCCTTGAATTCTACAGAAGGGAATATTTAAGTAATTAGTTAATTGTGGAAAAGAAAAGCGGAATAAAGTTTGTATACAAACTAAAAAGAGTCTCTGAATACTCAGGTATTGGATTGGTTCATTAAATTAATAGTCCGAAATTTTTTGACTCTGTACCATGGATTTCACTATTATTAGTAAACAATAATGGAATAATTCCTTCATATTCATAGAAATAGGGGACAAAAATTCACATGGATATTGTAAGTCTCGCTTGGGCTGCTTTAATGGTAGTCTTTACATTTTCTCTTTCACTTGTAGTATGGGGAAGAAGTGGACTCTAGAAATACTACTTACCTAAATTAATTGAGTTTTTAGTTGAGGAATAAAACTGTATCCTTTTTTTTTTTTTTTTTATTTATAAATCGCTCCGAAAAGTGTTTTGAAAGATAAAAATTAAAAATGTCAATAAAACAGATATTTTAATAATTCCATAGAACTCTTTCGAGCATCTATCCACCGGTCAATCAATTCACTTATTTTACTTCTTGGGTTGGCAATGATAAAAAAAATGACTAAGTTGATTTTTTTTATTAATATATACCATACTTTTATTTGTTTCTTTGATTCGTTCGGCAAATACTAGGATTTCTATTTGAAAGAATCCGAAATCTAAGAATTTGAGCTGTAAAAAAAACGTAAGAATTGTCTTTCGATTATTTCGGATTGATCAGAATCAATACAAATCGATCAAATATAAGAAATATATGTAGCAAAAAAATCGAATTGGGGTCGCTATGTACATAACATATATGAAGATACATATTCTGGATTAATCAATATGAAACTAAGTCTGTATCTTTATTATGGTTATAGTCCAATTTCCTCCACGAACAAAAAATACTAATCGAATTGATAGTATGGTAGAAAGAAACATATGAATCTTTCTACCATACTATCAAATCTCATCGAATATTGGTGATTATAGCCTGCTCATTTCCGTTAAGAAACAAAATTGGAATCCTTTTTTCTTTCTATTTGTCATTCAATCAGTGATAAAGAACTACGAAGTCAAGTTTCATTCAAATTAATCATTTTGGCTGACCGTTTTTACATAGATAATAAGTAAAAAAGCAGTAGGAACTAGAATGAATAGTGCAGTAGCAATAAATGCGAGAATATTTACTTCCATAATCTCATCGTTTTTTTACTTCGCATTAACTCGGGATTTAATCCCATAGAGATGATCCAAATTTTACCTGTAAATTACAATTCAATGGGATGAATTCCATCTTGATGATATTGAATCAGATTCATATCATGAATAACAATATCTGAGTTATCATATCAATCATATCAATTCGCCGTCGCGAATTGAATAGTATAACATAGGAAGATCTTTTATCCATACTGAACTGAATCCAAAAAAAGAAAAAAATGATTCTTCATTACAAAAGTTCTAAAAAGGAAAGGATAGGATAGGATCCTTGTTTGATCTTTCTTTTATTACTATTCTCGCCCCTTTGCTTGGAGTTATTACTAGGGCGCATATAACACAAGGTCTACATGCAATTTAAATGATATAGAATGTTTCAAATTGAAATTTATTAGTCTTAGTTATTGAGATGGCACAAAATCGGAAACAGAAAGAGAGATAGGATTAATCCGAAAAGTATTTTGTCAAGGTAATTTTGAATTTTAATAAAAAATAAAATGGGATTCTGTATTGTATAAGGAACAAGTTCCATTTGCGCATGTACTCCCGAAAAGTATAACATATGAAATTTGTTTTCATTAGATAGATGCGAGAAATTGAAAAACCAGACCCAATATGGTATCTCTTGGAATCCTAAATAGGATCTTACCAATCAAAATTGTTCGAGTACTAATCAACATATCTCGCCTAGAAATCAGTTACTAGTTCAAGTAATGAAAATTTTCAGATTTGTTTGATGAGAAAAAAAAAAGGAAAAGAAAAAAGAACTAAGAATCATCAAACAAATTCCTATTGAAAGTGAAATTCAATTGTTTGTTGTCCTTTTCCGAAAAGGTGGAAAGATGAATTAATATATTTATTGATTATTGGATCCGTCGGGACTGACGGGGCTCGAACCCGCAGCTTCCGCCTTGACAGGGCGGTGCTCTAACCAATTGAACTACAATCCCAGGTAACTAAAGTATACATTG